ATAGTATAATGAATCTACTATTATGTAACATAAAGAAAATATAATATGTAACATAAAGAATATGTAATAGTTCTAACTATATAACAATAACAATCAATTTCAATTGAAATACTATTATTATTTATAAATTTATAATAGAATGATTAGTTATAGTACTTAAAATTATAGTAGAATAACTCTCTATTCTAATTTTATTATACAATATACAAGGACAAGGGCGACCCTAAGGAAAAGATAAGGATAAAGATTAAGTAAGGATAAGGATACAATCCAGATTAAATATAATGATATTGAGACATTCCTCTGTGTTCATTCAAAAGGGCGGGGGATAAGGCGAAAAAAGAATCGACCGTTTGAGTATTCCAAATATCGAGGTAAAAAAAAAAGAGTAAGAGACGCATATATATGGGGTATATATCCATCCATATTGAATTGCGGATACATCAATGATAGAATCATTTTTGATTGGACTAAATACAAAAAAGGTCCTCCGATATCTGAAAGAAAATAGACAAGAAATCAAACAAATAGGAGGAGACAGAGACACTTTTTCTATATAGAAATCCATATCTTGCATATCTAAAGAATTCAACGTAAACGGTTCCAGAATAAATGAACATAAAGAAAGGGACGGCATCCCAACGAGATCCTAGTCTCAAAACAAAAAAGAGGGGATATGGCGAAATTGGTAGACGCTACGGACTTGATTGGATTGAGCCTTGGTATGGAAACATACTAAGTGATAACTTTCAAATTCAGAGAAACCCTGGAATTAAAAATGGGCAATCCTGAGCCAAATCCTGTTTTTAGAAAACAAATCAAAATCAAATAAAGGGTTCAGAAAGCAAGAATAAAAAAGGATAGGTGCAGAGACTCAATGGAAGCTGTTCTAACGAATAGAGTTGACTGCGTTGATCGAGGAATCCTTCTATTTAAACTCTAGAAAGGATGAACCCATATACGTACATATACGTAATAAAATATCAAAGAAAGATTCATATATGTTATATGCAAAATTGAAGAATTCTTGTGAATCGATTCTAAGTTTAAGGAAGAATCGAATATTCACTGATCAAATCAGTCACTCCATAGTCTGATAGATCTTTTAAAGAACTAACTAATTGGACGAGAATAAAGATAGAGTCCCATTATACATGTCAATATCAATACCGACAAAAATGAAATTTATAGTAAGAGGAAAATCCGTCGACTTTTTAAATCGTGAGGGTTCAAGTCCCTCTATCCCCAATAAAAAGTTCGCTTTACCCCCAACTATTTATTTTTTATTTTTTTTTTTAATCCTTTTTTCAGCGGTTCCACATTGGTTATGTTTCTCAAACATTCTACTTTCTCACAAATGGATCGGATCGTGGGATGGGAGACGGGTTTCTCTTTTATCACAAGTTTTGTGATATATACTATATACAATAGATGTGCAAATCTACATCTACGAGAAAGGAATCCCCATTTGAATCATTCACAGTCCATATAATTATTTTTAGTTAAACTTATACTTATTTAATTTAAACTTAGACTTATCTTATAAACTTAGAAAGTAGAAAGTAAAGTATTCTTTTGGAAAATCCAAGACCAAGAAATTCCAGGGCCTGGGTAAGACTTTGTAATGCTTTTTTGAGTCTATTTAATTGACTGAAATAGACCCAGACCCAACAAGCCAGCCCTCTAATCTAAATAGTATGGAGATGATGCGTCGGGAAAAGTCGGGATAGCTCAGTTGGTAGAGCAGAGGACTGAAAATCCTCGTGTCACCAGTTCAAATCTGGTTCCTGGCATGTGGTTAATAATGGATACTGATATAAATTAATCGATCTGGATCGGTATACATATTCGTTACTAGCTAGATGATGATACATACTTATCATTTGTGTATCTAAAAAAATGTCCTTTTGGGTGTTTAGAGATATGCCCCACATTTTTTTAGGTGAGTAAAGAGCATATATAGTAAAAAAAAAAGAATAGATTATGGTTCATATGGTACCTCTTCTCGGTAAAAAAGAATGTTAATATATATATATATCCGAAAAGTTCAGTTTTTTTAGTTGGTTGAAAATTCAAAAAGTCTAGAGGGGTAGAACCGTGAGAATAGACAAGATCCATTTCAGATACAGTACAAAAAAAGCAATCCAATCCCTTTTTTCTTTGTATTTTTTATTTCATATTCTATTTCTTCACCCCCCCTTACGCAAGCAACCCTCTAGAGCCCATATAAGCAATATGCGCGGTACAAAGTTCATGTTGCAGAACTCTTTTTTTTTGTTTATTTTATTGGCCCGGATCATCCGAAATAAATCTATTCAAAATTTGGGAATATCAACAAAGCCCTTTTTTTATTTTTATTAAATTTCGCGCATCCATAATACGAATGGGAGTCCAATGACTCTGTTTGATCTAGAACAACAGAATGTAAAAATCTTCCTTGAATATCCGGAATCGGAGAAGTGAAGATTAGTTCATTCAATGAGCATCTTGGATTTCATAG